CGCACCCATTTTTAATAAGATTCCGGCTAGAAGCATACAAGTACTGTAATGCGCTTCTCCATGGGTATCTGGTAACCATGTATGTAACGGTATAATCGGCGATTTTACAGCAAAAGCAATAAAAAATCCAATATAGAATATTATTTCCAAGGCCACAGGATACGATTGATTAACTGATGTTTCCAAATTTAATGTCGGTTCATTCGAACCGTATAAACCGATACCGAGAACTCCCATTAAGAGAAAAACGGAGCCTCCTGCCGTGTACAAAATAAATTTTGTAGCCGAGTACAGACGTTTTTTTCCTCCCCACATCGATAGAAGTAGATAAACCGGAATGAGTTCGAACTCCCACATGATGAAAAAAAGTAAAAGGTCTCGAGCAGAAAATGATCCTATTTGACCGCTGTACATTGCTAACATCAGGAAATGGAATAATCGAGAGTCTCGAGTAACTGGCCGAGCCGCTAAAGTGGCTAAAGTAGTGATGAATCCCGTTAGTAAAATAGGTCCTATAGAAAGTCCATCTATTCCTAATCTCCAATGGAAATCAAAAAAACAAATCCATTTATAATCCTCCACGAGTTGGATTAATGGATCATCCGATTGGAAATGATAACAGAATGCATAAGTTGTTAGAAGGAGTTCTAAAATGCATATACATATAGTATATGACCTAAGAAGCTTATTCCCTCTATGGGGAAGAAAGAAAATGAAGGAACCTGTAAATATTGGGAAAACTACAATTATTGTTAACCAAGGAAAAAAATTCGTGGTAAAGACAAAATACACTTGGACCAGAAAAACCCGCGCCCCCCAAAAAAATATGCTATTTTTGAGCACGGGTTTTATCGGTAAAAAAGTCAACTGGATTCCTGTAGAGTTTTTTTGAACATATCAATAAGCTAGACCCATACTGCGCGTTGTTTCATTCCATAAATAAACTCGAACACTTAAGAAATCCGTTGGACAGGCCGATTCACATCTTTTACAACCGACACAGTCTTCTGTTCTTGGAGCAGAAGCAATTTGTTTAGCTTTACATCCATCCCAAGGTATCATTTCTAATACATCCGTGGGACAAGCTCGAACACATTGAGTACATCCTATACACGTATCATAAATCTTTACTGAATGTGACATTAGATCTATACATTTTTGAACGTCATAAATTTTCGATCTAGTAAACTTTTAAATAAATAATATAATCTATTTCAATTAAATCCCAGACGAATCAATAAGTTAAAAGCCAGAATTTTTTCTTTTTTTTCTAATGAATCTACTTCCGGATTTGGTTATAAGAAATATAAGAAAGGTCCAAAATACTTTGATTTCTTATCGTTATGCAAAGATTATCTCTTCATCGACGTGGCAGACATCTTGATTGAAATTGAGTTATGAGTCTAATATATTTTAATTTATATGATGGATACTATTTATTTAAATAATTTGATTGATTTATATAAGTAGATTTTCTATTTCGATAAATTGATGAAATAATAGCTAGTCCAATAGCTGCTTCAGCAGCCGCAATAGCCATAACAAAAATAGAAAAAATAGCTCCTTTTAATTGACAACTATCAAAAAAATCGGAAAATATTACAAAATTTATATTAATTGCATTCAATATAAGTTCAAGACACATAAGAGCCCTAACCATATTTCGACTCGTGATCAATCCATAGAGACCGATAGAAAATAAATAAGCACTCAAAACAAGTACATATTCGAGTATCATTAAACCACTCCTTCTCAATCTTGATTCATTTCAATATGAACAATAATACTAGCTGATTAGATTCAATAGAATCTAAAAAGACCGGAATAAACGAATATATTGATAATAGATGGAACTAAAGCATTTGTAGTTTATATACGAATTCGAGTAGAGTTCAAGGGAAAAGAATATAATAACTCAGAGCAGGGTTTTCTTTTGATTCCTCGTTCCATTTTTAGGTGAAAAGATTTCTTATTCACGAGCTATAGCAATTGCACCTATTAACGAAACTAAAAGAATTATGGAAATTAGTTCAAATGGAAGAAAAAAATCGGTTGCTAAATGAATCCCAATTTGTTGACTATTACTTATCAAATCATGCTCGATAATCTGACTTGATTTTGTAGTCCAAATAATCCCATACCACGATATATCTGGAATAGTAGAAATTAGTGAAATAAAAAGACTTATACAAACTATCGCAGTAAGCCCATCGCCAACAGCCCAAAGATGCAACTCTTTATAATATTCTGAACCATTCAGGAACATCACGGCAAAAATAATTAAAACATTTATGGCTCCTACATAAATAAGGAGCTGCGCAGCAGCGACAAAATAGGAATTCAATAGAATATAGAAGAAGGATATACAAATAAGAACCAACCCCAATGAAAAAGCAGAATAAATTGGATTAGGAAGTAAGACCACTCCTAAACCTCCTAATATAAGACCCAATGCCAGAAAGACTAAAAGAAAATCATGTATTGGTCCAGGTAAATCCATTATATATAAAAAAAATAATTGAAATCTTTCATAACTTTATTGACCTGACCAGGAAAAAAATAATTCGGTTTTTTATGATAGGTAGGTTTTTCTTAATTAGAATTGAATAAAATTTGAATCGATCTGGATTGGTATAGTTATTGGACGGACCTTATTCCTTTTTCCCCAAGAGTAGTTTAATGCCAAACTCTAAACTTTCAAAATTAGAATAAAAAAATATATTTTTAATCAAAATTAAACTGGACTCTCACCAACTAATTAATATTTTTTATTTGTAGTTATTCAATAAGCAAAAAAGATTCTTCTTTTAGTTTTTTATGAAAAAAATGGATCGAGAATTCTTCTTGACTCGAGTATTTTTAGGTTAGTTCAGGCAAATTTAAAGTAGTTTGAATTGTGTAATCGTTAATTACTGATATTGGTAATCGACCTAAGGAAATTTGATTATAATTCAATTGGTGACGATCATACACAGAAAGTTCATATTCTTCAGTCATTGATAAACAATTTGTTGGACAATACTCAATGCAATTACCACAAAATATACAGATTCCAAAATCAATACTATAATTAAGCAATCGTTTCTTTCTAATATGCGTTTCTAATTTCCAATCAACAACGGGTAGATCGATAGGACATACCCGAACACATACTTCACAAGCAATGCATTTATCAAATTCAAAATGGATTCGTCCGCGGAAACGCTCCGATGTGATCAATTTTTCGTAGGGATATTGAATAGTTATGGGTAAACGATTTGCGTATGATAAGGTAACCATGAAACTTTGGCCAATGTATCTCGCTGCTCGTATTGTTTGTTGACTATAATTCATCAACTCAGTTACCATATAGAACATATCACGAATACCTATAAATAATAATTTGAATGCTTATTTCTTTCTCTTGTTTGAGACAAGTCGTGAATATAAAATACTGTATTACGTTACAGTGAAAGAAGTTGGGAAGAAGTTGTTAATAATAGATTACCCAGAGAAATAGGTAAAAGAAATTTCCAGCCTAGGTTTAATAGTTGGTCCATTCTTAGCCTTGGTAAAGTCCACCTTGTTGTGATAGAAATGAACAAAAATAAATAAGTCTTGGCTAATGTAATAAAGATCCCCATTACTATTCCAAAGATTCTACCAGCTTTATTGATTTCAAAAAGTCCAGGAGAAAATATGTACGGAATGGGAAGATTCCAACCCCCCAAGTAAAGAACTGTTACAAATAATGAAGAAACTAGGAGATTCAAATAGGAAGCAACATAAAATAACCCGAATTTGATACCTGAGTATTCGGTTTGATAACCTGCTACTAATTCTTCTTCTGCTTCTGGTAAATCAAAAGGCAATCTCTCACACTCAGCTAGGGAAGAAATTAAAAAAACGATAAACCCTATAGGTTGACGCCACAAATTCCACCCCCCAAAACCGTATTTGGATTGCGCTTCAACTATATCAACTGTACTTGAACTGTTAGATAATCATAGTCGATGATAACATCACTGTCCCCATTGCTATTACAGAACCGTACATGAGATTTTCATTTCATACGGCTCCTCAAAAGTCACAAATAAATCTAAGGACCAAGTTTGCTACTCTTTATCTTTATATATATATATATTCATGGGATAAGTCGAACCAAATCTATCATAAAGTCCTGAATTAGAATAATGGAATTCTGTCTGCTATATTCAAAATAAAGCGCTTCGGAATTTATCTTCTCTTTTAAGAATTTGCATTTTTCTTTGTTGACTAATAACTTAAGCTTTCAATAAAATCTTTCTTAGTGCACTATTCCTAAGATATTTCAACCCGGCATTTTCGATTACGAAAAAATCGGCATCGTATTATTAGTTCACGAATGATGACAAGAATTGTATCTTTTTAATTTAAATAGAGAAAGATCCCTTTCTTTCTAGTGGAATTATATTCTAATTATATTCTTTAGATTTTGTTTTTTCGTTCCTATTCTCCTTTCCTAGAAAAGGGGATTTTAATAAAAAAAAAATAAAGGATTACTTCGTTCTTGATAGTTATTTACTTAATCGGTGAATAGGAGTATACTCTAGATCGGAATCGGGGGAGGTACTTCTTGATCATTTCTACCAACTTAAAGTCCCAATCAGAATTCCTTTTATGTTATGTGCAGAAAAATCCTATTGTGTTGAATTACATAATCTCTATTACAAATCCTTTGTGTACTTTGGTGTTTCTAACCACTCACCTCTTTTTTCATCATCCGTTAGGGTAAATATGTCTGAGAATACATAGAAAAAACCCCATACAGTTGATCTTTTACACCCGCTTCAAGCCATGATCACTAATAAACCAATCCTGGGGTAAAATAATGTTTATGGTTTCTTTTCCTTAACTCTTCTACATAACATAGAAAATGAGACTCAACCTTTTTACTACAAATTTATCGGCAGTTTCTTTCACTCATATAACTATTTTGTTTCGTTCAACAACCCAATAAATATCTATGCAACTCACGAAAAGCTCTTTCTAGAAAGATAAAGAGATCGCAAAAATTTTCTGTCTTAACGAATCACACGTAGAGATATGGATAACACACATAGAGTTAATGGAATTTCATAACTAATTGATTGAGCAGCGGCCCGTAAACCACCTAAAAAGGAATATTTATTATTTGATCCATATCCTGACATAAGAAGTCCAATGGGAGCAATACTTGAAATTGCAATCCATAAAAAAATACCAATACTTAGATCAGCTAGAATAAAATGATCGCTAAAAGGAATTACTAAATAACTTAGTAGAATTGATATCACTGCAATGGATGGGCCGATACTGAATAAACGAATATCTCCTCGAGATGGCAGAATATTTTCTTTGAAAAGTAATTTTGTACCGTCTGCTAGAGCTTGAATAATTCCTAAAGGACCAGCGTATTCAGGCCCAATACGTTGTTGTATCCCTGCGGATATTTGTCTTTCTAACCAAACAATTACTAGTACGCCTATTGTGATTCCTAATACAAGAGTCAAAATAGGTACAAGCATCGATATGATTCCAACTACTTCTTTTAAAGATTCCAATCTAGAAAAAGAATTGATCGCTTGTGCTTCTGTTGTATCAATTACCATTTTAACGATCAACTTCTCCCATAATGATGTCTATACTTCCTAATATCGTCATAATATCAGCCAATTTCATTCTTTTAACTAGCTGAGGAAGAATTTGTAAGTTGATAAAACCCGGAGGTCGTATTTTCCATCTCCAAGGATAAACACTCTTATCTCCTATCAAAAAAATCCCCAATTCTCCTTTTGGGGCCTCAACTCGCACATAAAGTTCTTGCTTCGATAATTCAAAAGTCGGAGATGATTTTTTACTAATAAATCGATAGTCAAAACCGCTCCATTTCGTATCCCTTACTCCTTCAAAGCGTCGTATTTCTAAATTCTCATAGGGTCCACCTGGAATTCCTTCGAGAGCCTGTTGAATAATTTTTATGGATTCTGTCATTTCAGTGATTCGGACTAAATAACGAGCTAATGAATCCCCTTCTTTTTGCCATTGGACTTCCCAATTGAATTCGTCGTAACACTCATACTGATCCACTTTACGAAGATCCCATTGTATTCCGGATGCCCGTAGCATTGGTCCCGATAAACCCCAATTTATCGCTTCCTCCCCGCCAATAATGCCTACCCCCTCAACCCGTTTTAAAAAAACGGGATTACGTGTAATAAGATTTTGATATTCAGCAACTTCTCTTAAAAAATAATCGCAAAAATCCAAACATTTATCTATCCACCCATAAGGTAAATCAACAGCAACTCCTCCGATACGAAAAAAATTGTGCATCATTCGCATACCGGTGGCAGCTTCGAATAGGTCGTATATCAACTCTCTTTCCCGAAAAATATAGAAAAAGGGGGTTTGTGCTCCAATATCTGCCATAAAAGGGCCGAGCCATAATAAATGCGAAGCTATACGACTTAATTCCAACAGAATGACTCGGATATAGCTGGCCCTTTTAGGTACTTGAATATTGCCTAACTGTTCTGGTGCATTTACAGTTATTGCTTCTGTGAACATAGTAGCTAAATAATCCCAACGTGTTACATAAGGCAAATATTGTATAATTGTTCGGTTTTCCGCAATTTTTTCCATACCTCTGTGTAAATAACCCAATATTGGTTCACAGTCAACAACATCTTCCCCATCTAAAGTAACAATGAGTCGAAGAACGCCGTGCATTGATGGGTGCTGAGGACCCATATTGACTATCATGAAGTCGTTTTTGGTAGCTGGCGTAGTCATAGCTTTTTTCCCGATTCATTCTTCCATGAATTGTTGAAAGTGAAAAGAAGTTCATTAAAGTAAAATTGGAGTGAAAAATGCAAACCCCCTCTTTAACCAGCTTTTGTTTCTCGAATATTTAAGTGATCAATTAATTCTGTATAACGTATTCTATTTTTTTTTGACAAATAGGCCAGCAGTCGTTGACGTTTTCCCAGAATTTGTCTCAGGCCTCTCTGAGACAAATAGTCTTTTTTGTGCAATTCAAAATGTGAAGTAAGTTTTCGTATCTTATTGGTGAAATTTATTACTTGAAATTCAACCGAACCCTTGTTTTCTTGGTTTTCCTCTTGCAAAAGAATTGAAACGAATCCCCTTTTGACCATAACAGAATTTCTCCCCCCCCCTTTTTTTATTTTTATAGAATATGGGTTTTTGGTCAGAAATAATAATACCAACGCTTTTAATATAGTATACACAAAAATCATAATTATTATGATTCTTATGTATACTCTTTATAGATTCCTTAAATGTTATCAATTAACATAACAATAACATGATTCAACATATTTTCAATTACGGATCTTATAATTAATGGTAGATACCTACCCATATCAAATTTGACTAGAATAAAAAAGAAGGGAACACAATAAATCAATGCGCGGAACAATTTTGCATTTTATATTTTCGAGCAGAGAACACAACAAATCAATGAGCGGAACAGTTTTGCATTTTACATTTTGGAATCGTGATGGATACATATATAGTCTTAACATGCTTAGACGACTCGCATTATTAGTATCAAACCAATAACGATTCATACAAGCTAAATCTTCTAATCGATAATTAGGCCAAAGAAAGGACTTTAATTTTATTAATTCATTTTGGTGTCTATTGCGATGTTTACCTTTCTGTAAAACAGAACCCCGGTTTTGTTTCTTTATCCTTTTCTTGAAAATTTCTTGATTTCGATCCACTTGGTCTCTTAAAAAGGAACCCGAGTTTTGTTTCTTAGTCTGCTTGAAAACTACCGGATTTCGATCCACAACCTTCCGAGTTTTAAACTTTAAAGAAGTGAGAATTTTTAATTTCCGACTCGTTCTAGAGGATAAAATATTTTCTGGAATAGGGAAATCAGAATAAATTTTAGTTCCCGCTGGTCTTTTATAAGGTAATAAATTTATTAGGAATTTAATATGAGCCTCACGTTTGGACATCTTGCGCACGGTACGAATGGGTTCCAAAACCACTCTCAAATTATACATATTTGCATCCCGCAGTTTTTTGCGCGAAACTGAGATGAATTCGGGCTCTAATTTTTTTCCTTCTAAATTAATTATTATTGCATTAAACGCTCTTTTGGGCTCTTTTTTATACTCCGATAAGTTGTTAAATGGCTTCAATCTATCCTCTAGTCTGTCCTCCACATCTGCATTATACCATACTTTTTGAAAAAGATGTTTCCTAAATTTTAATTTGTTTTTTATTTGTCTTTCCGTTTTTTTTTTTGCTTCTTTTTGTATTTTTGATTCTGTTTTTTTTTTTTTTATTTGTGATTCTGTTATTTTTTTTTCTGTTTGCGATTCTGTTATTTCTGATTCTGTTATTTCTGATTCTGTTATTTCTGATTCTGTGGGTGATTCTGTTATTTCTGATTCTGTTTGCGATTCTGTTATTTCTGATTCTATAGTTTTTTTAATTCGTTGGTCTAGTATTGTTTTTTTTAATATTTCAAATTCCGTTTCGGCTTCACTTCTGTTGTCTTTTATATTATCTTTTCTGTTGTCTTTTATTTTATCTTTTCTGTTGTCTTTTATGTTCTCTTTATCGCGCTCCAAACTTACAGAGACAGTATAAAAACCGAAGTTTTGTCTTAGAGAATCAAAATATTGAGAATAAAAATATTCTTTCGAAAGAAACGTTACTTCTGAGAATAACCAAAAAATCAAATTCACTACTACTTTTTTTTGAAATACTTTTTTAAGCTTATCTTTTTCTTTTTCTATGTTTAGCCAATCAAAATAGATTTCTCCATCGGAATTGGATGGATCCGATTCATTATCATTCACATATGGTTTTGAAAAAAAACTATATTTTATATCTAACTTTTTCGGCCTAGGCTCAAGGTTTTTAGGACGAGAAATGAAGTGGACCCTGCTATTTTTTATATGACTATCCGTCTCCTTAGAAAGTCTGTTATTTTTATTCAGACTTGGTACTTCATAAATAGCTGATTCTTCTTTCATTTCAGAATTTAAACAGACATCTAATAAACGACTAAATCTATAGCATTTACGCAATTTTGCGTCATGGGAATCTACTTGATAAGAAGTTTTATTTTTATAATCAAATGAAAATAAAAAGTCTTTTTCTTTTAAACCCCATTTTTTTAAATCTTTATTTTTGGCTGGCCAATGGTGATTCACTTGAGTTCGCCATTTTTGTGGTATTAATCTAGACCATTCAATCGGAGAGTTGTATTGACAATGACCTCTTAACCAGTTTTTCCATTGATCATAACCGGGAAGTTTCTTATCCCTTAATTGCGAATTCAATATTCTAAAAGAATTTTTTATTGTTGGCTTAATAAAAAAAGAGGTGCCTTGATATTCAAGAACAGATCTTAACTTATCTAAGTTAAGAACTTCGAGTTGGGATAATTTTAAAAATACATAACCTTGCGACATGCAAGATAAGTCATAAAATATATGTGAATCCTTCTTAATAGGTTTTGACTTTTTGATAGTGGAAATGAAAAAAAAGTCACCATCTTTTTCAGTTATTTCATTTTGAGATTGGTTTTTTTTTTGATTTGGAATTTCTTTTCTTTTTGAAATGTATTTTCTTATTATTAATTGAACAAAATGTTTTGTATTGATTACGAAAATATTTATTATAGGTAGAAAGATATCTATGTATTTTTTTGCAATGAAAATTTTTATCGAATAATATAATTTTTTGATTAATCGAATAGTTCTTCTTTTTAATCTTTTCCAACTATTTTTGGGTAGTTGTGACTCTAATTTTACATTTAAAAAATGATTAAAATCTGGAAAATCCGGAGGGATTTTCTTTTTTTTTATTTCAGAAATTTTTTTAAATTTCTTTTTTTCAATTCTTTTTTTTTCGTTTATTGTTTCGTTTGTTCTATCGCTTAGCTTCTTTATTTTTAGGTCTGTTGTTAATTTCAAATCTATAGATTCGCTTTTTTTTAATAATTGGTCTTTTATTTTTCTTGATTTAGATAAAATTTCCAAGTTACCTAATCCAGTCGAATTTCCATCCGAAAAGTATTTTTCCCTTATTTTCAAAATTAAAACCAATAGTACTTCCTTTGTCTTTTTTGTTATTTTCCGTTTTAGTTTTTTTAAAACGGGTTTTAAAAAGGGAATCAAAGGGAACGAATCCCAAGATCTTGTCCGGGGAGAACCGAAAATCTCGTCGGCCTCCATGCCAAAAACAGTTAAAAAATAAAAATTTTTTTGAACTTTTTTTCTTTTTTTTTTTTTAGAATCTTGTAGCTTAGATTTGCACCAAGGGTTCAAGGAGAAAGGATCTCTTATTCTTATGGAGAAACCTTCTTCTAAAAACGTCTCAATAACTTGGTCATCGCTTAATTGAGTACCAGAATTGGTACATAGAACGTGTTTTTCCTTAGCCAATTCTTTAAAATCTGCATTAAAATCTGAAACTTTATATAATAAAGAATAGGTCATATTTTTAGCTATTATCATCAAAGGGAATAGAATGTGTTTTCTAAAAACACATTGTATTATTAATAAACAACTTCTTATTTGGGGTCCATAAGAAAGTTCGTCCCAGGCTTCTTTTGTTTCTAGTCGAACCCTGTCCTCCCTTAGTCTTTCATTTTTTTCTACCTTTCTGTTTTTCTTTTCCTTATTATTATCAAATAATAATTTTTTTAAGTCGCTTAGTTTAAAGTTTCTTATTTTTAATTGTAAGTCGTTTATTTTTGATTTTAAGTAGTTTATTTTTTTGCCCGTTTTTGATTTTAAGTCACTCATTTTTGATTTGAAGTCGCTCATTTTTAAGTATCTTATTTCAAAAAGTTGAAAAAAAAGTGTACGGCATATACTCTCTAGCCTACCTCCGCTTTTGCCCCAAAAAAGGGGGGAACGTGGCTTTGGAATATATAGCCCTGTAATAGGTCTCTTCCTTTCAGTGCGCCGAGTGTCGAAAATTATGTCTTTACTAAAATCAGGGTAAAAAATATAAGTTGTCTTCTTCACGACCCCTTTTTCTTTGTTAGTCAGCCGATCTATATAACTAGAAATCAATAGTATTTTAAACAGTCTGCTTCGAATATGGGCTTCGTCTACCTTCCACGGCAAGGGTTTAGTAGAGAAATTAATTTCCAACTCAGTGATTAATAGGGTTGTCCATTCAGGTACTTTTTTTTTTAGTTGCTTCGCTTCTGTTATGCATTTGCTTTTGCTTATTAGGTGTCTATTATCGTTGACAAAAACCAAATTACGGGTGAAATCCAAAAAATCTAAAATCCTATTTGTCTTAAGTCTCGTTACCTGACTTAATGATGTATCCGTATTTTTCCATAAACTGGTTGATATTAGATGACCTAATATGATATCTGACTTTTCCCATACAGTTACTGTAGATCTTGTACGAAATGGTCCACTAATCAAAGGATCGTGTTGTTGAAGCACGTGAGTTTTTTTTTCTTGATCTGTCTGCAATCCATTTTTTTTTTCAAGTATATCTGAAAAAAAAAATCCCTTGTTTAAAGCACAAATTCTATGTAGAAATGTTTTTTGTTCCGTGGTCTTTTTTTTTTTCTGAATAGAAAACTTATTTTTATACAGTGAAGGTTTCTTATTTTTTTGATTTCTAGTTATTTTTTTGTTTTTTTGATTTCTAGTTATTTTCTTGTTTTTTTGATTTCTAGTTATTTTCTTGTTTTTTTGCTTTTCTTTTTTCTCTAGTTTTTTTTCTATCATTTCCCAAAAAGTTAATAAACTGGGTGGATATGAAAAAGATATTCTTTGTTTTCCATCACTTTTGCCTGTCCCCAAAAAAAATTGTGACATCCCATCTCTTTTTAGAATCGATCCAAATATAGTTTTTTTAAGATAAGGTCTTCTTATATAACGAAATGGTTTATTCCATTCTTGACAATTAAAAAGCAAGAGCACAGGTAATTTTTCAACAAAATCAAACCAAAAAAATAAACTATTTTCCCCTTTTTCTTTTTCTTTTTCTACTTCGTCGGAAATAAAATAGAGGCTGAATCCTTTTTTTTCCGCTTTAGCTTTTCTCCTTGCAGCAGTTATTTCCAGCTTTAGGTTTTTTTCTTCTTTTTTCCTTATTTCTTTCCTTCTAATTTCTTCTTTGGTTTCCGGTTCGTCCTCTACAATGTAGACGTTCGGGTCGTATACTCGTTTCTTGACCTTTCGTTTTCTATATTGTGTTGCCCTTTCTACCGTTATTATTTCCTTGCTTAGCCTTTGTATCTCTGTTACTTTCGTTTTTTTACAAAACGGGATTAAGAAGGGCATTTTTCCAAAATATAAGAGACAGATGAAATATAAGCTAATATTAAAGATTCGTTTTGGATAATTTACCACATCTAAGGTAAAAAAGATAGCGTTTGATATATATGGCTTAATTTTTTTCGGAAGCTTCTTATCAAGTAGCAGGGCCCGATGCCATCTCATCAAATTAACTGGTTCTATCCAGTCTGATACCGACCTAACCCCTTGCATAAGAAAAATGAAGCTAATTACCCAACCCCAAAAACTACTTGAAAAAAATATAATCTTGTTGTTGCATCGAAACAAATTAGTGTGGACTAATCTAACTAACGTCGAACTCGGCAAAAAGGTCTGGTTAAATAATGGAAAAATAAGATGCTTCACAAATAAACATTGAGTACTGAAATTACGAATCCTTTTTCTTGTAGGTATATAAAAATATCTTCTGGGCGTATAGACCAACCTCTTTGAAATATGTGCATATTCTGGATCACTGAAATCAATGTCTAGGATTTCTCTCTCATTATTCCATATCACAAGATGAACAAAAAGATACGGTAGAGCTAGGGCAGTTATTGTATGAGGTTTACCCAACGCTAAATACAGCGGCGCACAAAAGATTGATAGCAACAGTGTGAACTGTCCCATCATAAAACCCGTTGTTGCTGATACCTTCTGCTCCAGTTCGTCTTCTAGAACGCGATCTCGGACAAGAAAGAGATAAGAGGGCGTTACAGAAAGTGTCGCCATAAATCCACAACAAAGCCCGCTCAGAACGTCCGAATTAATGATCTTTATACCCAATATCCGCATACCTAAAACAATATTGCCCAATAATGATGGTGTCATATAATTAATCGCCTCCTTTAATGATTAATTTAAGATTTAAGATAAAAAAATAGGGAATGATACAATACAATGATACTATATTATGGCATTTTTTTAAAATACCCTTTGTCTAATTGACTAAACAGCTAAACAGAAGCCTTTTTTCTCCCATTCCCTATTGTTTAGGCCCAATGAATAGAGAATGGAAATTCTTGCTTCATTTTTTATTTTTATAAAGAATAAAAATAAATTTTGATTATTTCAATGTTTTAGAGCTTAGTTGTTTGTTGTACAAAAAACCTTTTGAATTCCCGGTAGAAAGAGATTTCCCCAATGACAAAGCTTTTAACGCCGAACGAGATCCTTTCCCCTTCCAAAAATTTTTACGGATCCGCTTTTTTGATATAGAAGTGCGTTTTTTCGGAACTGCCATTTTAAAATGAAGAGATTATTCATTATTTAGTTGGATGTGAAAGACATCTATTGTTCAAAACCAAGCATTCTTTCCTATTTCAAGTTTCTTTTCTATCAAATTAAAAATCTTTCTTATAGATTCCTTAGAATAATTTCTCAACTTATAGCTTCCTTAATAATTTCTCAACTTATAGCTTCCTTAATAGTTTCTCAAGTTTCTTTTCTATCAAATTAAAAATCAAAGATCTTTCTTATAGATTCTAAAAGTAGGAAGTAGAAAAAAAATAGAAAAATGGATACATAAGATAAATACAAGAAAAGATAAGAAGAGATCCGTCCGCCCCCAACAGATTTTATACCCTCTCCTACAAAGAAACTTATAATACCAACTCCATTTGTAATTCCATCAATTACCCTCCTATCAAAAAAATCGGTGAATTCTGCTAACGCTCTTATACCTCTTGTTAAAAATGTTGCATACAAAGAATCTATATAACCACGATTATACGACCAAACATATAGACCATTTATCATTTTGTCTGAAAAATTCCTCTTAGGACCTGTTTTAACAAAAAAATTAATTAAGTCCAAATTTTGCAAAGATGAATAAACAGGTTTATATAAAAAAGATGCTATAAGGATTCCGAAATAGGCTATACTGACAGAAAAAACCACACCCTTCGCAAATTCGTACCAATCCATTGAATTATTCAAATTCGGGTGTAAAAGGTTTATATATGGGATTAACCATTTTGATAATATATCTAAGGTCGTTCCTTCCTGATTCAAAGGAATTCCTAGGAATCCAACGAACAAAGTAAAGAAAACCAATACAAGTATAGAGAATAACATAGTATTATCTGATTCATAAGGATATAAATAAGATTTATTAGTCTCAAAAGAAGTAATAGTAATAAAAGGCTCTGTAATCTTTCTTACATTCTTATCAAGTCGATATATCTTCTTTGAAAGAAAAGAAGTGTTTTCATTATTATTCATTTTTCTTTTTAATAGGGTTAATAAAAAAAAATGAGAGTTAATCCTTTTTGATCTCTCTTTACCCCATAGAGATATTGAATAAAAGGGTATATTTTTTTTTCCGCTGTAATTTTTGAAGTTGGCATTTAAGTGCCCTTCAAACGTAAGAAAATAAATACGAAACATATAAAATGTGGTTAATCCTGCTGTCGACCAAGCTATTATTGCAAAAATAGGCGAATACAACCAACTATCATTAAGGATTTCATCTTTTGACCAAAAACAAGCAAGGGGTGGAATACCACAAAGAGAGAGTGTACCTAAAAAAAAAGAGGTTTTTGTAATTGGCACATGTTTTATTAAACCTCCCATAAGAGCCATATTTTGACTTTTTTTTGGCGAATATCCAACAATAGTTTCCATTGAATGAATAATGGATCCCGACCCTAAAAACAATAATGCTTTCGAATAAGCATGAGTTATCAAATGAAATAAAGCA